TTGGTATCTATGGATTAATCACAAGTCGAAATATGGTTAGAGCCCTTATGTGTCTTGAACTTATATTAAATTCAGTTAATATCAATTTTGTAACATTTTCTGATATTTTTGATAATCGTCAATTAAGAGGAGACATTTTCTCAATTTTTGTTATAGCTATTGCAGCCGCTGAAGCAGCTATTGGGCCGGCTATTGTTTCATCAATTTATCGTAACAGAAAATCAACTCGTATTAACCAATCCAATTTATTGAATAAATAGTATTTATTATATAAAAAAAAATGGTAATATTCATTAAATTAATTAAAATCGGCAGGTTGGATATGGCTGAGATATGATCGCGGTTGCAAAAACATAAGAAATCAAAGTATTTTGGCCCTCGCTCATAACCGAGTTGAGAAGTCGATTGATTCTCATCACCCATTGATTCGTCTGGTATCTAAATATCGGATTTATTTATAAGTTAGTTTACTAGACCGAAAATTTATGACGTTCAAAAACGTATAGATCCAATGTCACATTCAGTAAAGATTTATGATACATGTATAGGATGTACTCAATGTGTCCGAGCATGTCCCACCGATGTATTAGAAATGATACCCTGGGACGGATGTAAAGCTAAACAAATCGCTTCTGCTCCAAGGACCGAGGACTGTGTTGGTTGTAAGAGATGTGAATCCGCCTGTCCAACGGATTTTTTGAGTGTTCGAGTTTATTTATGGCATGAAACAACTCGCAGTATGGGTCTAGCTTATTGATACCTTATATAAAATTCTACTTGAATCCATTTTCTTTTTTTTACCGACAAAATCCGTGCTCAAAATATTTTGAGCACGGATTTTTCTGTCCCAAGTGTATCTTGTCTTTACCACGAACCATTTTCCTTGCTTAACACTAATTGTAGTTTTGCCTATATTTTTTGGTTCCTTAATTTTCTTTCTTCCGCATAGAGGGAATAGAGTAATTCGCTGGTATACTATATGTATTTGTATTTTAGAACTTCTTCTAACGACTTATGCATTCTGCTATCATTTTCAATCAGATGATCCATTAACACAACTAATAGAAGATTATAAATGGATCGAGTTTTTTGATTTCCATTGGAGATTAGGAATAGATGGAATCTCTATAGGACCCATTTTATTGACGGGATTCATCACTACTTTAGCTACTTTAGCGGCTTGGCCAGTTACTCGAGATTCTCGACTATTTCATTTCCTGATGTTAGCAATGTACAGCGGGCAAATAGGATTATTTTCTTCTAGGGACCTTTTACTTTTTTTTCTCATGTGGGAATTAGAATTAATTCCCGTTTATCTACTTGTATCGATGTGGGGAGGAAAAAAACGTCTTTACTCAGCTACAAAATTTATTTTGTACACAGCTGGAGGTTCCATTTTTCTTTTAATGGGAGTTCTGGGTATCGGTTTATATGGTTCTACTGAACCAATATTGAATTTTGAAATATTAGTCAATCAGTCCTATCCTGCGGCCTTGGAAATAATATTTTATATTGGATTTTTTATTGCTTTTGCTGTAAAATTGCCAATCATACCCCTACATACATGGTTACCAGATACCCACGGCGAAGCGCATTATAGTACTTGTATGCTTCTAGCCGGAATCTTATTAAAAATGGGAGCGTATGGATTAGTTCGGATCAATATGGAATTATTCCCTCATGCTCATTCTATATTTTCACCTTGGTTGATAATAGTAGGCGCAATGCAAATAATTTATGCAGCTTCAACATCTCTCGGTCAACGTAATTTAAAAAAAAGAATAGCTTATTCCTCTGTATCTCATATGGGTTTCATAATTATAGGAATAGGTTCTATCACCGATATGGGGCTGAACGGGTCCCTTTTACAAATAATCTCTCATGGATTTATTGGTGCTGCACTTTTTTTCTTAGCAGGAACGACTTATGATAGAATACGTCTTGTTTATCTTGACGAAATGGGTGGGATAGCTATCCCAATGCCAAAAATATTCATGATGTTAAGTAGCTTTTCGATGGCCTCCCTTGCATTACCGGGTATGAGTGGTTTTGTTGCCGAATTAATCGTTTTTTTTGGACTAATTACTAGTCAAAAATACCTTTTATTGACAAAACTCCTAATTACTTTTGTTATGGCAATTGGAATGATATTAACTCCTATTTATTTATTATCTATGTTACGTCAGATGTTCTATGGATACAAGATATTTAATGTTCCAAACTCTTATTTTTTTGATTCTGGACCACGAGAGTTATTTCTTTCGATCTCTATTTTTTTACCCGTACTAGGTATTGGTATGTACCCCGATTTCGTTCTTTCACTATCAGTTGAAAAAGTTGAAGTTATTCTATCTAATTCTTTTTATAGATAGTTTTTTTGAATAAAAAAATGAAAATTTTTGAAAATGTTCATTGTAGAATGACAAAAAAAGGCTTTTTCTTCTTCTCTTATCTTAAATAAAAAATGGAATGTGAACTGGCAAAAACCTGGGGAATCACTACAATATTTGATTCCGGCGGTTTGTGCCAGTTCACACAAAGTTTTTTTATCTGATATGTGCTGTACATTTTTTATTCCTATTCAAAAGAAACCCTTTTTGAATTCAATTAGATGTTAATGTAAATGAACCATAACTATGTAGTCCTATTCCTAATAGATTGACTCCAAAATAGCAGACCCAAATTATAAAAAATCCAATAGATGCCACAATTGCTGAATTTATGGCCTTCCATTTTTTATTCGTTCGAGTATGTAAATAAATCGCGAATACAATCCAAGTAATAAAAGCCCAAGTTTCTTTCGGATCCCAACTCCAATAGGATCCCCATGCTTCGTTAGCCCATACTGCTCCAGAAAGAATTCCTATGGTTAAAAAGATAAATCCTAGACTAATAACCCGATAACTCCAATAATCCAATTGTTGAATCAATTGCGCCCTGTAATAATTTCTTGGAGAAAAAAAAGAACTATTTTGTAAAGCATTACTTCGTTCATTTATGTATTCGATTTGACCAAAGAAAAATGACTCGTTTAAATTTAAAAAATGATTACTCGTTGAAAAAAACTTTCTCTTTTTTCTAACTATAATGACTAGAAGTGATACTGATAATAATGATCCACACAAAAGTGCCGCATAGCCTAATATCATCATACTTACGTGCATTATTAGCCACTCGGATTGAAGAGCGGGTACTAATATTGTAGATTCGTGTATTTCAGTTAAAAGACCTGAAGTAGCAAAGCCCTGGGTAAAAATAGCACTTGGGCCAATTATTATGCTTAGAATATTTTGATTTTTTTTGAAATACGGAATTATATGAATAAGGGAAAAACTCCATGAAAGGAAGATTAAGGATTCATATAAATCACTTAGTGGAAAATGTCCCGAATAGATCCAACGCGTAATTAATAATCCTGTTATACAGAAAAAAGTAATTATTATGCCCTTTTCGGATGAATCATCTAGTTTTATGATTTCATCGACTAAAAAGGTTATCAAATGAATTGTAATTATAATTGAAACGATTGAAAAAGAAATATGAGTTAATATATGTTCTAAGGTTAAAAATATCATAAAAATAAAAGGACTCCCTTAATTATAAAATCTAAATCGTGAATTGAATTCATTATAAGATCTATTTACTTTTTTTAGGAGATTACATGCCGCCACTCGGACTCGAACCGAGATGCTTTAGCACTGCTTCCTAAGAGCAGCGTGTCTACCAATTTCACCATAGCGGCCTGTCTTGAACTCATAATAGCTTATGAATAAACAATCGTCTAGAATTAAGAATTCAATTGGGTTCAATATTTTTTTAGGAAAGATCAAAATTGATCAATAAAAATTCCTTCAAATACCTATTTGAAGGTTCATTATTTGAATTTTAGTTTAAGGTCTTCCTTTTATTGTGTATTTTCTACTCTCTTCGACTTGAACTCTTGTAAAACTGGCCAATCCTGCTATGAATTAAGGGTTAGAACTCTCCAAAAAGATTTTTGTTTTAATGCATTGTTTTTGATTTTAAAAAGTAAAACAAAAGAATTCATTTAAGCAATGATCAAAAATCAAGAATTTATTTTTGATCATTCAAAATTGACACATATTTCTCCAGAATATCTTCACTAAATGTTTTTATGTGGATGGATGGCGAGAAATGTATGGAGTCTATATAGAAAATTACTATATAGAAAAATAGAAAATGAAATAAAATAGAAAATGAAATAAAAAAAAAAGAAAGTAAATGGTTAATTCCACAAAACAAAAAAGAAAACCTTATCTTATATTACAAATAGGTTCATGGGGGAAATAATACTCCTTGCCTTCTAAATGTAAATACCAAAATCTAAAAAAAGAAAATTAAGTATCTTGTGTTTTTTGTCTTTTAATTCGGAAAGGTAAACAGCAAAAGTTTTATTCTACATAGTCTAAAGCCGGAACGATTCCCATTCCCTATTGATTAACTCAATAGGGAATCGGAAATTGGAATTTAGAAATGAAATAAGTTAATTTTCAAATCAGGACAATTTCGATTATTCCAATATCTTATGTTTTATTACTTATTTTATTTGTTTGTCGCACGAAAAAACTTTTTGAATTTCCGGTAGAAAGAGATTTCCCTAAGGAAAACGCCCTTAACGCTGCCCAATAGCCCTTTCTTTTCCAAAATTTTTTACGAATACGCTTTTTTGATGCAGAAGTACGTTTTTTTGGAACTGCCATTTAAATAAAAATTAAGAGATTACTCATTGGTATAACTGGATGTGAAAGACATTTATTGGTGAAAAAAATCTGCGTTTTTCTAATTTATTATGGAGTTATTTATTTCTTTTCTAGATAATATTTTTTTCTAAAAATCTAAAAAAATAAATAAGATTGAGTGAAAGATACGGCAAAATCGCATAAAATATTAGTAATTAAAAAAAAGAAGACTATTTTGTGTAACTTGTCAAAGTTGGCAAAAATATGCCTAAATTTGACTTGAATTTTGAAATTATAAGGAGACTAGTAATTAATCTCGTTCTTTCATCTGATTTGACCAATCGGAACTTCTTGATTTGAATATTTGAAGTATTTAACAGAAATTCCGAAAGAAGAAGTCAAAAGAAATAAAAATTCAAAAATGATATTTAAGTTAGTTTAGGTTAGTCTATATCTTCCTTTTTTTTATTGACGCCTTTCAAAAGAGGGAAGGTCCGGTGAATCGGAAACAATTAATATTAATTAATAATTAAAAATAATTAAATTTTTTTATGGAACAGCTATATCAATATGCGTGGATTATACCCTTCCTTCCACTTCCAGTTCCTATGTTAATAGGAGTGGGACTTCTTCTTTTTCCGATAGCAACAAAAAATCTTCGTCGTATGTGGGCTTTTCTGAGTATTTTATTGTTAAGTATAGTCATGGTTTTTTCAACCAATCTGTCTATTCAGCAAATAAATAGCAGTTCTATCTATCAATATGTATGGTCTTGGACCCTCGATAATGATTTTTCTTTAGAATTCGGCTACTTGATCGATCCGCTTACTTCTATTATGTCAATGTTAATCACTACTGTCGGAATTATGGTTCTTATTTATAGTGATAATTATATGGCTCACGATCAAGGATACTTGAGATTTTTTGCTTATATGAATTTTTTCAGTACTTCCATGTTGGGATTAGTTACTAGTTCAAATTTGATACAAATTTATATTTTTTGGGAATTGGTTGGGATGTGTTCCTATCTATTAATAGGGTTTTGGTTCACACGACCTCCGGCGGCAATTGCTTGTCAAAAAGCCTTTATAACTAATCGTGTAGGGGATTTTGGTTTATTATTAGGCATTTTGGGTTTTTATTGGATAACAGGTAGTTTTGAATTTCGGGATTTATTCGAAATATTCAATAATTTGATTGATAATAATCAAGTAAATTCGCCTTTTGTTACTTTGTGTGCTGCTCTATTATTTGCCGGTGCAGTTGCTAAATCTGCACAATTTCCCCTTCATGTATGGTTACCCGATGCTATGGAGGGACCCACCCCTATTTCGGCTCTTATACATGCTGCTACTATGGTAGCAGCGGGCATTTTTCTTGTAGCTCGTCTTCTTCCTCTTTTCATAGTTATACCTTCTATAATGAAATTAATCTCCCTGGTAGGCATAGTTACAGTATTATTAGGAGCGACTTTAGCTCTTGCTCAAAAAGACATTAAGAGGGGTTTAGCTTATTCGACAATGTCTCAATTGGGTTATATGATGTTAGCTCTAGGAATGGGGTCTTATCGAAGTGCTTTATTTCATTTGATTACTCATGCTTATTCGAAAGCATTGTTATTTTTAGGGTCTGGATCCGTTATTCATTCGATGGAAACTATTGTTGGGTATTCTCCGGATAAAAGTCAGAATATGGTTCTTATGGGCGGTTTAACAAAACATGTACCAATTACCAAAACCTCTTTTTTATTAGGTACACTTTCCCTTTGTGGTATTCCGCCTCTTGCTTGTTTTTGGTCAAAAGATGAAATTCTTAATGATAGTTGGTTGTATTCGCCGATTTTCGCAATAATAGCTTGGGCCACAGCAGGATTAACCGCATTTTATATGTTTCGGATCTATTTACTTACTTTTGAAGGGCATTTAAATGTTCATTTTCAAAATTACAGTGGAAACCAAAATACCTCTTTATATTCAATATCTCTATGGGGTAAAGGGTGCTCAAAACGAATTAATAAAAATTTTCGTTTATTAAAAATGAATAATAATGAAAGTGATTCTTTTTTTTCGAAAAAGACATATCAAAGTGATGAGAATGTAAGAAAAAAAACTAGGAGACGTACTTTTATTCATATTGTTCATTTTCATAAAAAAAAGATTTTTTCCTATCCTTATGAATCGGACAATACTATGTTATTTCCTTTACTTGTATTAGTCCTATTTACTTTTTTTGTTGGATTTCTAGGAATTCCTTTTCGTTTTTATCAAGAAGGAACAGAATTCGATATATTATCCAAATGCTTAGCCCCATCTATTAACCTTTTACACCAAAAGTCAAAGGATTCGACGGATTGGTATGAATTTTTCAAAGATGCAACCTTTTCAATTAGTATAGCTTATTTTGGAATAATTTTAGCGTCCTTTTTATATAAACCCATTTATTCCTCTTTCAAAAAATTCTACTTAATTAATTCGTTTGTTAAAATAGGTTCAGAAAGAAACTCTTGGGATAAAATTGTAAACGTCTTATATGATTGGTCATATAATCGTGCTTATATAGATACTTTTTATACAACATGCTTTACTGGCGCTGTAAGAGTCTTGGCTCACTTAACTCATTTTTTTGATAGACGAGTAATTGATGGGATTACGAATGCGGTTGGTGTCATGAGTTTCTTTGTCGGAGAAGGTATCAAATATGTAGGGGGTGGTCGTATTTCTTCTTATCTTTTCTTCTATTTCTCTTGTGTATCAATTTTATTTTCAGTTTTTTTCTCAAAATTTTTGAATCTTGAATTGTC